TACCCCGACTGGTTTTCCAAAGGAGTCCCGCGGATACATAGAATTCAGAAGAATATGTAAGTGATTCGTACACAGCATCTCTTTCGTTTATCAATGGTTCGACCAATTGATATGTTTCCACAAATAATTGAAATTCAATTTTTTGATCTGTATCTTCAATTTTTGGAAAGTTCGAAAGTTCTTCGGGTAAACCCTGATTGATGAACCTGGAAAATCCTTCAAATTGGATCTCATGAAACCCAGGTATTGTAAACATTCCCTCATTTCGATCTCGTAGCATTTTTATTTAATTTCTCATTTATCAACAATCTTATTACATTATTGGCGTAGTCTTCATCGAATTAGATAGATGATCTAGCAATGATGGAATTGATCGTCTATTTATGATTCCGGAATAACATGAAATTTGACGCCAATTGATGTAAGTTCTTTCTAAGAGGTGGAATAGAATAACAACCGCACCACATACGCATTCCCTTGTATGTGGTGGGGCAAAAGGGCTTCGACTTTATCGACGAAGAAGACACCGAACAAAACACAAGAAAGAACTCTCTAGAAAATATGTCAATATTTTATTATACTGAAATTATTATACTGAAATATTAGAATAAAATAGCGACATAAATAACAGGTAGAACGAGTCAATCAATAGCGTAATTCTATTTTTCCCATAAGAAAAATGAGATCAAAAAAATCAGCATCAAAGGCGGGGACGTTCCATGGTAGATTGCCGGTACCATTTTGAGGTACCGGTATTGAAAAGTCGAAACCCGATTCTATAAATTACTGGTTGTCAAATTCCTCTTCGTAAAAATCGTAATCTGAGTCTCCTTCAAAGACGGATTCCGCGTCGTCTTCACAGCGGTATTCGGAGTTTCCTTCTTGATCGTGAATGTGTAAACACAGTGTTAGAAATTGTTCTTCGCCGCCAAGGTCACAACAGGTAAATACAAACTGCTTATCTCCTGAGGGGAGGCTATCAACAAATCTGAGCACCAACCCAAGTCGCGAAAATAGACTTGTGCTGTCCTCTCGACGAGATAGGCTGCGCGATATTGTTGATATTGCGCATCGCACTTGTCTAGTACTTCTAGTGTATCTCGAAAGTCCGACCGTACTCGCAGCCAGGCATGTATATATGGTTCAGCTTGGCGAATGTCATTTGTAATCGTTCGTCTGATAGCGTTGTAGATAGATTTGCGAGCAACCAAATCTAAGTTGGAAGCAGGGTCTGAAAACGGTTCCGCACTTTCAAAGAGGAATCGTCTCCAGGCGCTAGACCAAAATCCAACCCGAAAATCATACTGCCTTTGGTCCGTTCTTTTGCTGCCTTTGGTCCGTTCTTTTGAGTAGGGCACATTGAAGTTCGGCCCAAAGACAAGCTTTTGTTGCTTGAATAGATTTTGGATTTTGAAAAAACAAATTTTTCTTTTCGCAACCCAGTTGGCTCCTTCGGCTTTAACAAAGTCGAAGATACTCCCCGAAGCGGTGCCCTTCCGCGCCGCGAATTTGTTCATGAGAGTAGGTACGATATCGCGACATCCCATTGCAAGGCAGATTAAGCAAAAGTTAGCCAAGGGTAGTGTCCCCCCCTTAGTATAACAAAGGAAGTCCGGAGATAGAGAGGCTTATTATAGAGCGATATCCACGTTCCTAGATGTCCAAAAAGTTGCATTGTAGGTCGAAATCCAGAATAGAGGGCGACCCCAACAACTCGAGTAGTTTTTCATATAGAAATCTCCTTATTAAGGATTGAAAATTGTTTTCGTTCTTTTATATTATTTTTATATTATATTTTATATTGATATTTAATTATATTGAAATAAATATAGAAAATATAGAATTCAATAATATGTAATTAAATATTAATTATATATCTATAATTAATATATATCCGTCATGTGCGGTCCTAGGTGCAATATTAGTTAAGTGCGATATTAGCAAGTTTCATTAGTCATTCCCGAATCTAAAACAACTAGCACAACGTCTCAACGTTTACCGGTAAAATTAGAGACTCTATCTGACTAGTTATGGGTTCTAATCCGTGGAAACCCTTTGTTCAAAAAATCCTCTATCGAGAAGAGAGACATTTTTACCTATTTTTTCTTCAATGAAAATCGAAGTGTGATAAGTGACTGCTAATTCTATGAGTCTGTTCTGGAATTTAGAGGGACTAATATAGATTATAACGCTGTATAGTCTCTGTGTTTTTAATACCTGTTATAAAAATCTCGCGTTCCTATCATTAGGTTTTTGGAGGATTTTGGCGGCATGGCCGAGCGGTAAGGCGGGGGACTGCAAATCCTTTTTCCCCAGTTCAAATCTGGGTGTCGCCTGACTATTTCACATAGCTAGTGATCGATCCCTATTCGACTTTTTCCCTAAAAAGTCAAAAAACGAGTGGTCCTTAGGATTTCTAGCCTATTTTACTTGTCGTTAGTCTTTCCCGATTCGAAATCATAGCGGACTTTTTTATTTCGAAGGGTATTTATTAAAGTGGTTCCTCAACCGTCTTCGTTGAGAATCCCTTTTTGACTCTGCACCATGGATTCCACTATTATTAGGGAACGAACAATAAGCAAATAATTCGATCATAGCGATAGGGGGCATAATTCACATGGAGCTAGTAAGTCTCGCTTGGGCGGCTTTAATGGTAGTTTTTTCATTTTCCCTTTCACTTGTAGTTTGGGGAAGAAGTGGTCTCTAGAAGTACTACTAATTGCGTTAAGGAATCAAACAGGATAGAAATCGGTCTACAATGCATTTTGAACGATTTACTAGCAAGATCTCTTCATTTTCAAATTGCAGTAAATTCGAGTGAAGGAATGGATTCTATAATAAGTAAAACGCTTCTTTCCGATTGATCGGAACAATATAGATGTATCAAAGAAAGCGAAGTGGGCCCTCTGTCAATTCCAGATAGAAAATGAATATCGCCACTACAAATATCGACCATGAAGATAATATGTTAGATTGATCTAGAGTCAACCTCTAGCTTTATTAGATACAGTCCGGTAAGAAAGAACTCAATGAATCTTTCTTACCCTACTCTCAGATCTCAGCGAAGACTGCCGATTCGAGCCCGTCCATTTCATTTATTTATTATAATACGAAAAATGAGAATTCCTTTCATTTTATCTTATCAATAGTTGATAAGATCACGTTTCATTGAAATTGAAACTAATTAATTAGTTTGACTAACTGTTTTTACATAAATAATAAGTAGAAAAGCAGTAGGAACTAAAATAAAGAGTGCCGTAGCAATAAATGCCAGAATATTGACTTCCATAATCTCATCCCTTTTTCGTTCATACTAACTCGGGATTTAATCCCCTAGAGAAAATCAATCTTGCACATGGAACTTGACTGAATGAATAACCTCTCGACGAGATTGACTCGGATCAATAGCATGAATAAGACTCTCTAAGCGATCAAATCCCTGAGTTGTCGAAAATTGAATAGTATAACCTAGGGAGATCTTTGATCCATACCGACTAGAAAATAGGATTTCCCACCCAATCAAAACTTCTTTTAGTTAGCATTATGTAGCATTCTTTTCTCTTGTTTCGTTTCTATAACCTATCTTAGGTCTACCTTGTACAATCATCAAATAACGTATCAGCTCACCACCCATCCCTTTCCATTAGTTCCAACCAACAAGACAAACAAAGCGGAAAAAGATAAGCTCTAAACGCCGTTTTTTAATGATCTCATTTTCTTTGGAAGATAAAGAAATGGGATCAAACTGAGTCTCGGGAAAAAGATGGAATATTGCAGTAAATTCACTATTTTCGTTATTTTCATTTTAGTCTAGGGTTTCTTCTTTATTCGACAGGGCCCTGAAAAAATAGAAAAACTAGTAAGTAAAAAGGATTCCATTCCATTAGCAAACGCTCCGTGTCCAATTTGAATCCAATTGATTTGTAACCTTCCTATTTAGTAATTAGGCTTACACAAACAAAACCAGAGCCAGAAGGGGAGATTTTGTTACAGGAAATTTGTATTATACAAGAACCAAATTCCATCTGTGGAGATGCGCCCGAGAAAGAGAGTGGACTTTGTTTCCTTCCATAAAAGGGGATCAATCCCAAAAGAAGCCTCAATATCTCTTGGAATATTTACTCTAAGAATAATGTTACCAACCAATCATTGGACTAATCTACATTTGTCTTTCTCCAATCAATCAGTCCTCGTTGAAGTGACGAGAACTCCGAACCGAATCCCTTTGGGAATGACATGTTGTCCCAAGGTCCCACTTTCCGAGAAAGAGGAGCGGTGGATTGGTGTACTTATTCGCTTCGTCGGGACTGACGGGGCTCGAACCCGCAGCTTCCGCCTTGACAGGGCGGTGCTCTGACCAATTGAACTACAATCCCAGGGAACTAAGGGATCTAGCAGAAAATGTGATTTTTTTTATTCCCCCTATCAGGTATTTATGAAGAAGAAGGGAGTTCTACCATGAAATGGTAGATTCTTGAATTGTTGGGTCGAGCTGGATTTGAACCAGCGTAGACATATTGCCAACGAATTTACAGTCCGTCCCCATTAACCGCTCGGGCATCGACCCAGGAAGAATCCATTTTAGGTGTATTGGTAATTCCTGACCAACTTATTTTCGTAGTACCCTACCCCCAGGGGAAGTCGAATCCCCGTTGCCTCCTTGAAAGAGAGATGTCCTGAACCACTAGACGATGGGGGCATGCTTGCTCAAACGCTATGATACTTTTTATCTGGATACTTCGTATATGGCTAATTAGTATATGAACGATTTTTGGAAATTGTCAATATAATAGGTAGGAAGAGATTCGAGTTCTACTTCAGTTTTTTAGGATTTCCTATTCATGTTTCATTTCTTTGATTCTCCATTTTATTTGTTTATAGAAATCGAGCTTTTATGAATTTTCTACTCAAATAATACTAAAATCATCAAATAAAGACAAAAATGGCACGAATACAAAAAGCAAGACAGGCTTCTTTGAGGGAGTAATTGGTCCGTCCGA